TTGAAAAAAAAAAAAGATTATGTGCCTTCTATTTATCCAAATTCTTCCTTTTTGACAGGAATCAATATGAAATATTTCAATCCGATTCGGTTTCATACTAATGTAGTAGTATACCAACGAAGGGAACTAGTACGATTTCATTGAAGTTCCAGATTCGAGGAACTCGAGAAATTTTGATTGAATTATGATACAAAGAAGAAAAAGATCGACTAATCATTCTATGATGAAAATAGAATAACCACCTCTTTTTTATGTTGTGTACATAGCAGGTATACAACCCACTATACAAAAACAAAATCTTTTATGAATCTCGAATAGAGGGGTAAGGGAGGGGTTTGTTGTTGATAACTCTAAAACCGGAAATAAATTTGACAATTTGTAGGGTATGGAATCGTAGTCTATATAGAATTATGATAGAAAGGTATCTGTTAACCCTAGCCTAAAAAATCTAGACCTACTGATCAGTTGATTCGTTCTAATTCATTGATTTAATTGATTCGAATTCGAAATAAAATAGTAGGGGTCATTTTTGCAAACATGAATCCCTCCTTTTTAATTAAAAAAAATTTCGTACGAAAATAATTCTCTCTTTATCTTGGAACCTCGAAAGAAAGATCTTTCTTTACTTTGATGAAAAATTTTATATTTTTATTTGTTTGTAATATATAGCTAAACTGGATTGGTCGTACCTAATCCAATAATCTAGAATGGAATATGAATAACTCGCTATTCGCTCGGTTTTTGGTACATAATCATTATCTAGGAGAGATGGCCGAGCGGTTCAAGGCGTAGCATTGGAACTGCTATGTAGGCTTTTGTTTACCGAGGGTTCGAATCCCTCTCTTTCCGTACCTTCACTTAATAGACCCAATAACACCGGATCCAATAGCAACGGAAACCTTTATTCCACCAGTTAGACCTTTCATTGATATAGATTCTGTATTCCGAATTGCTAAACTAGGAAGAATACCAGAAAGAATATGAAACTAGCCCCTCGGTCTATGATACATAAATGGGAGAAAATTGGGATCAAACCCGTATTTTTCTTACTTAACCTTAGGTTAATTTAATTTGATGAAAGGGAAGAAAATTGACCAAACCCTTGTTTATTTGAATTTAGGTTTAAGTCTGACGAGAATAATATTCTACGACTAGCAATTCGTTTATTTTCAAACCGACCCATTTACTATCTATTATTTGATTGACTAATCCTTTATATTGGAATGGGTGAAGGGTCAAATGGTTTGGGACTTCCGCATGAGGGGAAGAGTTGAGAGAATTTTGAATCAGAGTTATCGATTGTTGTTCATCCTTCGCCGTAATAATATCTCGGGGTTTGCAGCGATAACTTGGTATATCTACTATACGCCCATTCACTAAAACATGTCTATGGTTAACTAATTGGCGGGCTGCGGGAATAGTCGAAGCCATACCCAATCGAAAAAGGATGTTATCCAAGCGCATTTCAAGTAATTGTAGTAAAACTTGACCTGTTGACCCCTTAGCTTTTCCGGCGATACGAACGTATTTAAGTAATTGTCGTTCTGTAAGACCATAATGAAAACGCAATTTTTGTTTTTCTTCTAGGCGAATACGATATTGAGATTTTTTCCCGGAACGCGATTGGTTTCTAAGATCACTTCCGGCTTTAGGACTTTTATTAGTTAGTCCTGGTAAAGCCCCCAAGCGGCGGATTTTTTTGAAACGAGGTCCTCGGTAACGCGACATAAAGACTCCTTATTCTTTTTTAGAATTCATTTCATTCTTTTTATTTTACAGAATAAACCTAAACTAAAACTGAACTAAATGAAGCGAAATTTACTGAAGTAGTGTACTTGTACTATAAAGAAGAATAAATAAGAATGAGATAAGTTGGATAAATATTCAAACTTTCTATTATTATATATATAAAATATAAAAGATCCTTTTCCTGACACAGTTGGGAGTTAATCAATATCAATTCGTGGATTTTGGAAAAGGGGGGAAAAACTTTTTCAATATTCTTTGATTTCAAAGGGAGATTATCAATTTTTTGATAAATTGAAGAAAAAATGAAAAATAGGAAAAAGCCGGCTATCGGAATCGAACCGATGACCATCGCATTACAAATGCGATGCTCTAACCTCTGAGCTAAGCGGGCCCACATAATAGAAATTATCTCTGCATAGGAATTCAATACACTATATACTATATAGTGTCTTTAGAAATAGAAAAAACACTATACTATATAGTGTCTTTATAAATAGAAAAAAGAATAGAATCTATAATTTCCAATAAATATTGGATATATTAATATTATAGAATATAACGATTTATATAGCGATATAGAATTTAGATTTCTTGATCACAATTCTAAATTCGAATTGTATTCGAATATTATTCTATTCGATAGTAAATGTAAATCTTAAATAGTTTTAGATAGTCAAATTTTCTTTTTTTTTTTGATTCACATGACATTTGAAATTCTTTTTGTTACACTTCTATATTTTCTATTATATTA